GAATAGAAAACATAAAAATTTCTAGATTTCTAGAATATAAAAATATATATAATATATATTAAAATTAATATCAAAAAAAATATATACAAAAAAAGATAAAAGTAAAAAGGATTCGAAATATATAAATCGAATATAATAATATAATAGAATTAGAATTCTAATGTTCTAATAAAGAATATAAGTTAAAGAATATAAGTACAAAAGCAAAAGTAATAAAGAGAGATAAAAAAAAGGGAACTAGAAAGAGATAGAAAAAGGGCTTTTTCAAGCCTTACTTGTTATGTAAGACAGTAATTATCTTTTTTTAATTGGAATTCGGAGAGATGGCTGAGTGGACTAAAGCGTCGGATTGCTAATCCGTTGTATGAGTTATTCGTACCGAGGGTTCGAATCCCTCTCTTTCCGGTTCTTTTGATGACTTGGGATTTTTTTTTCATCTTTATTTAATAGTTAAAGATGTAGAATAGATAAAATGCTAAGAACGGTGAAAATCAAGGAAGGAAAAAGAAAAGGCCTTTTTCTTATTCTTCGCGTCCCGGATTACGCCCTGGATCATTAGATAAAAATCCGAAGATGAAGAGAGAAACAAAGAATATCACTACTGTGTAAACAAAGAGTTTGAGAGTAAGCATTACATAATCTCCAAGATCTTTTTTTGGTTTGGAAAAAAAAAGAAAATTGATTCTCTATTTTTATACCACATATCATACTTTGACACCAAGAAATGAAGTGGTTTATAGACATAGAAAAGCATTTTTATAAATTCATTTGTATAATAAGAGTCGAGTTTTTGATTTTCTTTTCTTTTATACCTAAAACGAGATATTTTGTTTGTATCTACAATTAGATAATTAGATATTTAGATATTGATGGAGAAGACTCGAACCCTAATAGGGCCTTTTTCGATGGAATGGAAAAAGGATCAGAATGAGGAAATAGGGCGATTCGGACTTTTCGCATCTATACAATAATTTCAATCTTTGAATTGACGGCTTATCTTATATTATAAGACTTATCTGATCTTATCAATTATTAGAATTTTTTTCTCGAATAAATCATGAATTATTTTAGGACAGCATTAAAGATTTCATCGAAAACTTACAGCAGCTTGCCAAACAAAGGCTAATAGAAAAAAGAATACAGGGATTACTGGCATAACATCTACGATTGGATTCAAAAAAGTGTAGGCTTCGGGCAATTTTGTGAAGAAAAAACTGCTTGAATAAAGGGCAGAATTAAGACAGATCCAAATCAAACTAAAAATATTAAACATAACAAACATTTTGTTCTTGAAGATAATTGTATTTTGATTGAATTATAGTTATTAATATGTTATTGATATCAATATTCCCATATTGATATAATATTATTGATATAAAATAAAGTAAGGTAGACCAAAAACCCTTCTTTAAACTCACCCAATCAAAAACCCTTCAATTCTCAAATCAAAAAAGAATAGAAGAGATCATATTTTCATACAATATGTTAATTGAATTATATATTATGATCAATAAATTCAGCTTAATTCTATATCTACACATATCAAAATCCAAACGACAAACCAATAGATTTTCTATATATTTGGTTTGGGTGAGAATTGACGAAGGGACAATACCAATATTAATTTTTATTAATGTTAAATAGAAATCAAAATGGGGCGTGGCCAAGTGGTAAGGCATCGGGTTTTGGTCCCGCTATTCGGAGGTTCGAGTCCTTCCGTCCCAGAGATCCTTATTCTATAAATTCTATCAAAATTGCTATCCAAATTGCTCTTTTTTAACAACGTTCGATATAAGATAAGGGTCTTCTATAGATATCTATAGATATAAGATAAGAGTCTTCTATATAAGAAATAAGAAAAGGGTATAATAAATGCAATTCGTGTTTCTTTTTTTTAATGACTTTTCCCGGAACCATACCTTTTTCACATTTCACAAATTGGATCGTGCGCAGATGGAATTTCATCTATTTTTTCAGCAAACATAGATCCAAAGAGTTTGAATTTTGAAAAGGTCATGTCATATAGACTTTTTATCATATCATATCCTTATCCTTTTCATATTTACTTAGTTATTTAAAAGTCTTACGTCCCGCACCTCTTTTAATTTTCATTTAATTTTCAACGATGCACATTTTGAATTCAATCCAGGGAATTAAGTCTTTGAACTTAAGACGGGGTTAGGGTAAAAATAAAAAAAGTAGGAAACAACGACTTAATCTGGAAGTCTTTGGCTTTGTACCTATACAAAGATAGCCTTGGGTCCAATAAAATCGAATTTTTCTTTATTTGATTTAACAGTCTTCTATATAATTAAATACTATATAATTAAAGAGGTACATAGAAGTTAATTAACAATGAAAGATATCAATTTCAATCTCTGTATCTCTTCAAATGTCCGTATCTGTTCAAATTTCATTAACATTAACAAAGAACGAAAATATATATTTTAGATATGTATTTTGTTTTAACTTTAACTAATCCTATTTTCAGATATTTTATTTTGGGCTTTTTAATAAATAATTTGAAATCTATTTAACAATTGAGATGGAGTTAATTCATACATTCCATTTACTTTACATTTCCTTTAGGAAAAGATTTGATAAAGAATCAAAAATGAACCACTTATGAAATGAGAAAATGCTTATATGTATGTATTCTTATCATTTCATTCTATTTCATTGATACTTTTGTTTCTTTTTGTGTAATGTAAAAAAGATTTTTCATCCCTTCTTGAATTTCAATATTTAACATTAAATATTGAAATTCACTTTAATGACAATTATTTATTCTATCTAATAAACTAATAAATAAGGCTATTCCTAATATTCTATTTCGATTCTGATTTTATTAATCAGTATGAAAGAATAATAACTGAAATTTTCCCTTACATCGATCTTTTTTATCCACTATTTCGCTAAAAAAAAAGAAATTGGATTTTTTTTTCAACCCATTTTTTGTTTTAAATCGTTGGTGGTTTAATCCTAATCTAAATAGGGGAATTTCTCTCTCTTATCATTATAAAATGTGGTCCTTACTATACTATAAAGCTTTATTCAAATGATAGGAAATTTTTCAATTAAATCTTTTGAATAATTTTTTATGAGTCCTTAGTACTCGAAGAAGTATTAGATTGGCGAATCCAAATCCCTTGAAGATGAAGATTCAAAAAGAACTTATTTCTGCTAATACTAATATTAGAATTCTAAATACAAAAATCTTCATACAAAAAAAAGAGGAAAAAATAGGGGGTTAAATTGAATTCTTTCTGACACTTCTTCAAAAACTAATTCTTTCTGACACTTCTTCAAAAACTATTCAATATAAGTTAAAAGTTCTAGGTTACTGTGTACGTACTCGTCGAACCAATGACTATTCATGATTTCATAATTGAATCAATTAGATAGTGGTTCAAAACCCAAGGAATGTTATGTGTTATGGTAAAACTTCGTTTGAAACGATGTGGTAGAAAGCAACGTGCGACTTGAAGGACATGGTAGAACAACTTCGTAAGTATATTTTCCATATAGAAATTGAAAGGGGCCAATTCCAGCCAGTTTCAAATCCAAGAATCCGATTTGTTGGAATTGACCAAATTCTTTCTTTTGATAAAAAAAAGTGTATCGCGCAGGAATCAATCGTTAATCTGATTCTTTGATAGAAAGAAATCAATATCAATGGTATGTTGCTACCATTTTAAAACAATTAAAGATCGCCGAAGTAATGTCTAAACCCAATGATTCAAGGAAAAGATAAACGATCCGGGAACAAGGTAATACCGTTTTCAATTGTCTCAACAATTCGATCAGAATGCAGAATCAAAGTTAATGCTAAAAGAGACAAGCAAAAAGAAAGGGGATTAGAGATCACTCAATAAACAATAAACGAAATCTCTAAAGGATTTTCTTTGAGCTATTTAAAAGTTATCCAACTTGAGTTGGGATGTAGGAATGCTTTTTTCTTTTTTGGTAAACAAAAATAAGAAGAAAAAGAGACTAAAATCAAATCGTAGTTTAATTGATTTGATCATTTTATAGATCTATTTGACATTAGAATTCTATACATAGATAGAACTTCGAATTCTTTTTCTCGAGCCGTACGAGGAGAAAACTTCTTATACGTTTCTAGGGAGGGGGGCCTTTATTTTTTACCTCTATCCCAATGAGCCGTTTATCGAATCGTTGCAATTGATGTTCGGTCCCGAAGAGAAGGAAGAGATCTTCGGAAAGTGGGTTTTTATGATCCGATAAAAAATCAAACCCATTTAAATGTTCCTGCTATTCTATATTTCCTTGAAAAGGGTGCTCAACCTACAGAAACTGTTCATGATATTTTAAAGAGGGCGGGAGTTTTTACAGAACTTCGTCTTAATTAAAATGAAAGACAATTTACTTATTACTTACTTAATTAATTAATGAAAATTAATGAAAAAAAAAGAGGGTGGATAATTCATATACAACATATTTTGTATAATCTTTTCTCTATTATCCCCCCTTCTCTTGCTCTATTCATACCCATTTATATCTATATATTTATACCTATATATAGAATAGATATTTTTTTATCTTATTTTGATTTTATGGTTATTGATTATTGAATTTATTTCATAGAAATTGATATAAGATGGATAAGAACAATGCGGGTGAATAAATGAAGTAATTCGTAGAAGAATTTGACATTCCGGATTATGACTCTATTAACAGGGATTAAGCTTTCTTAGCCTATTCAATGTTGATTTCTATTGATTGACTAAGGTTTCTAGTTCCTCCTTAATTTCTTTTTCTGCCCTATAGCTTTTTTGTTTGTATCTATGTGGGCATTATCTATGTAGTACTAATCCAGGTTTTTAGTATAAGTTTTTTTTTTGATTCTAATTTTTATTCTAAATTATAGTTATAGTGAATTTTTTAGTCAATTTCGTTATCTTTTTTATTGAAATAAAAATTGAAATGGAATTTCCTTTAAATTGCATTCATTCTTTTGTTTTTTTCATTAGATATTTTTTCTCAACACATTGACAAGAGTGTATCAAATAAATATAATCCGATCTGGGTAACTAGATCTTTTATAGGGATCTACTTATTTCTGTTTTCTGTTCTACAGGTTTGGTTTTTTTCTTCATCCAAATGGTGGGTTTGTTGGATTTGCTGCGATACAAAAGTCTTTTTTTGGATTGAAAAAATGTCTTATGTTTATGTTATATAAAATATTCAAAAAAAAATGTATAAAATAAAATAGCTATATTATAGATAATAAATTCTAACTAAAAAATAGAAAAAAAAGACTAGAATAAATACATAAAATAAATATATTAAATAATAAATATTTTAAATAAATCAAAATAAAAGAAAAAGTAAAAAGGGTAAAAGGAAAAGTAAATAGAATGCAAAATAAAATGAAAATATATAGAATATATATATATATATTATTAAATATTATTTAATTCTTAATATTAACTTAATATTAAGATTAATATTCAGAAATATTATGTTTATGTAAGAATTCGAATATTCTAATAATACTAATATTAAGTATTAAGAATGCATAGCATAAGAGACAAAAGGTGGTCTATAAATTTGGACTTCCCTATATTTTCTATTTTTATTTAAGAATTTCTTCCATTTTCATCTGGTCTGCTCTTTTTTTGTGTGTGTTCAGAATCAATTAGAAATTTTTATTTTTATATTGTATTGCATTTTTTGTTCATTTCTTCCTAGTTTAATGTTTTGATTGTGTCGTGTGATTCAATCTCTTTATTTTTTTTTTTAATTCCGATTGTATCTCCATAACCAAATTTTTTTATTTGGGTTGCTAACTCAACGGTAGAGTACTCGGCTTTTAAGTGCGGCTAATATCTTTTACGCATTTGTATGAAGAAAAAAATTCGTCCATGCCGTCGGTATAGTTTGTAAGACCGCGACTGATCCTGAAAGGAATGAATGGAAAAAACAGCATGTCGTATCAATGGAGAATTTTGAGAATATTTCATTTTTACCGGATCGCTTTCAAACTGTGTTTGAATTATTGGTACGGAACATGAAAAAAAAAATGAATTCGAAATTGGGTCGAGTGAATAAATGGATAGAGCCTTAACAGCTCCAATTATAATTATAGAGAAAGGAAAACAAAAAAGAAACGAGCTTACGTTCTTAATTTGAATGATTATCCGATCTAATTGGATGTTAAAAATATATTAGTGCTCGGAGCGGGGAAGGTTTTTCCATGAGCGAATTTTCGATTTTTTTAATGAGTCCTAACTATTAGCTATTCTCCATTACGGGGGGGAGATGAATGTGTAGAAGAAAGAGTATATTGATAAATCCATTTTGTCCAAAATCAAAAGAGCGATTGGCTTGAAAAAGTAAAGGATTTCTAACCATCTTCTTACTTCTTATCCTATAAGAAACATAAACCAATTAGATGGAAAAAGAAAGGATAGAGAATCCGTTGATAAGTTTATCCGTTTCCGAGGTTTCCATTCTTTTCTTAATTATAAAACTTTGTTTTTACTGTATCGCATTATGTATCATTTAAGAATTCTTCCAATCCCTTATCTTTGCTTCAATCAAATTGAATTTCAAATGAAAATCGAGGAATATCGAAGATATTTAGAACTAGATAGGTCTCGAAAAACAAACTTCCTATACCCACTCATCTTTCGGGAATCTATTTATAGACTTGTTCATGATCATGGTTTAAATAGATCTATTTTGTTGGAAAATATGGGTTATGACAATAAATCTAGTTTACTGATTGTAAAACGTTTAATTACTCGAATTTATCAACAGAATCATTTGATTATTTCTGTTAATAATTCTGACCAAAATCCGTTTTTTAGGTATAACAATAATTTGTATTTTCAAATTCTATCAGAGGGGATTACGGTCATTGTGGAAATTCCATTTTCCCTACGACTACTATCTTCTTTAGAAAAACAAAAGTTAGAAATATTCAAATCTCATAATATCCGATTACGATCAATTCATTCAATATTTCCTTTTTTAGAGGATAAATTTTCACATTTAAATTATGTGTCAGATGTGCTAATACCTTACCCTATACATCTAGAAAAATTGGTTCAAATCCTTCGCTACCGGGTGAAAGATCCTTCTTCTTTGCATTTATTACGACTCTTTCTTCACGAGTATTGGAATTGGAACCATTTTTTTATTCCAAAGAATTCTATTTCCATTTTTTTAAAAAGGAGTCCAAGATTTTTCTTGTTTCTATATAATTCTCATGTATATGAATACGAATCTATCTTTTTTTTTCTTTGTAACCAATGCTTTCATTTACGATCAACATTTTTTCGGATCCTTCTTGAGCGAATCTATTTCTATGGAAAAATAGAGCATTTTGCGGAAGTCTTTGCTAATGATTTTCAGGCCCTTCTATGGTTCTTCAAGGATCCTTTTATGCATTATCTCAGATATCAAGGAAAGTCAATTCTGGCTTCAAAGGATACGCCTTTTCTGATGGAAAAATGGAAATTTTTTTTTGTA